TAATATTTATTATTAATAGAATTTTAAGAATTTGAAATTCTTAGTATAGATCTAAGTATCTATATATCGAAATCTAACTGAGTACGTATAATAAGAATAAGTGCAAAGAATGTAGAACTGTAGAACTAAAAAAATGGACTTATTCATCTCCTATATGAGAAAAATATGTATGATAATAAAATTATTTTTCTTCATTTCTTTATCTTTTGTTCTTGTCTTCAAATTTTATAAAAATAGATAAAGAGTTTTTTACAGATTATCGAAAGATTCGTTCGAATCCGACCCAACATGAATTTTTAGCTAAAATGGTTTTTCGGGAGATAGAGAAAGATACAAAACTCTATTATCTATATTTAAATTTAAAATTCTATACCTAAGACAAGAAGAAATTCGTTTTATTTTCCTAATTTCACGAAAGGAAGAACTCACTCTTGGTGATAAAGGCTTCTTGATTCGTAATCAAGAATATAGGTCAAAAAAAGAGTTATCCTCAACTTTAGTTTTGATTCTTTCTACAATTAGATCTTCTATCACCAAAGAAAACGCCATTATTATCTTATTTACTTTGATTCCGATAAACTAACTACTTTTTTGCTACAAACACAAAAAAAATAATAGAACTTAGTGCTCTACTTGATTTTGCTTTACTTTTGATTCAAAGGAAAAAAGGCGTGGAGCTTAAATAACTCACTCAGAACGCTTTTTAAAAGATTACGTGGTACAATTAGGTCGAATAAACCCTTCTGGAATAAGTATTCAGCTGCTTGTGAACCTTCGGGTACTGTTTTATTCAATGTTTGTTCAATTACTCTTTTACCTGCAAATGCAATGTAGGCATTGGGTTCGGCAATAATGATATCCCCCAACATACCAAAACTAGCTGTCACTCCACCAGTTGTCGGAGATGTAAGGATTGATACATAAAATAACTTTTTATTTAATTGATAATCATATAAAGCAGACGATATTTTAGCCATTTGCATCAAGCTCAAACTTCCTTCCTGCATGCGCGCCCCCCCAGAAGCACACACTATAATAAGAGGTAAAATTTGATTGGCAGCGTGTTCAATCAAACGGGTGATTTTCTCTCCGACTACGGATCCCATACTACCCCCCATAAACTGAAAATCCATAACCCCAATTGCTACGGGAATGCCGTTTAGTTGGCCTATGCCTGTTTGAACAGCCTCGGTTAATCCTGTCTTTCTTTGATAAGAATCAATACGATCTTTATAAGGCTCCTCCTCCGAATGAAATTCAATGGGATCCAGAGAGACCATGTCTTCATCCATAGGATCCCAAGTACCCGGATCGATCAAAAGTTCAATTCTATCCGAACTACTCATTTTCAAATGATATCCACATTGTTCACAAATGTGCATTTTTGATTTCAAAAATTTCTTATAATTTAATCCATAACAATTTTCGCATTGAACCCACAAATGCCTGTATTTTTGAGTTACCTCGAGATCATTAGAACTTTCTCTTATAGTTAAATCACTGCCCTTCGTGCGAGTTCGTCTACTGGAACCCTCGTTTTCCCTACTAGTTCGACTTTCACCACCACAAATGGCCCTATAAATGTAACTGTCACCGTAATTCTCACTACCACTTATAATGGAAGTATCTATACATATTTGAGACTGAAGATAATTATCAATGCAACTATTGATGTGATTATTCCAACTATATTGAGTATCATACATGTAAGAATTATAGTAGGGATCTTCGCCCCTAAATCCATTATTCAGATAACTCGAGTTTCGATAACTATAAAAAGAACTTTCTAGTTCACTCAGAAAAGAATGAGCGTTGTCAATCTCAAAAATATTATTTTCAATATCAAAATAGATGGAATAACTGTCTCCATTCCTATCACTAACTAAAAAAGTGTCATCAGAGATGAAATTCCGAATGTCTTTAACGCCGAATAAATAATCAACATTACTGCAACTATGAATGTTTTTCACTTTTCGATTTGGATCTTCACTGGTATTTTCAATAGGACCAAGACTGCCCATTGATTTATTTAGCCCACACCTGCGTTCGAACTCCTTCTTAAACAACATCGAATTAAACCACCATCTTTCCATAGAGTTTTCTTGCCCCTATTTGCATGAAAATACAATAGATGAATAGTCATTCGCTATAAAATTATTTATTTGAATATCTTATTTCCTATCAGACTAAGCATAGAAATCCAATCACTAGGATTATTAACTAATAAGGATTGTGAGTATTGAAAAAAAGTTCTGAATCTGGGGCTTCACTATATATTAATATGTTGGAACCCCCTTTTATTATTTTAAATAATATAATAATATAATTTTTGATAAAGGGCGGCTTCTCCTATGTCGTGTCAAATTCGCATCGAAAAAAAAGAGATTTGTCCTCTCCTATAAAGATAAAGAAATCCAAAAATAATTTTTTTCGTAAAATCTCGTCTAATACTAATATCTAATCACTAACTAATCTAACAATCTAAAATCGAATAATAAGT